TTACATCCATTAGTTTGTAAGGGATTTAATGCAGACTTTGATGGGGATCAAATGGCTGTTCATGTACCTTTGTCTCTAGAGGCTCAAGCGGAGGCTCGTTTACTTATGTTTTCTCATATGAATCTCTTGTCTCCAGCTATTGGGGATCCTATTTCTGTACCGACTCAAGATATGCTTATCGGGCTCTATATATTAACAAGTGGGAATCGTCGAGGTATTTGTGCAAATAGGTATAATCCATGTAATCGAAGAAACTCTCAAAATGAAAGAATTGACAATAATAACTATAAGTATACAAGAGAACTCTTTTTTTGTAATTCCTATGATGCAATTGGAGCTTATCGGCAGAAAAGAATCCATTTAGATAGTCCTTTATGGCTTCGGTGGCGACTAGATCAACGTGTTATTGCTTCAAGAGAAGCTCCCGTCGAAGTTCACTATGAATCTTTGGGTACTTATCATGAGATTTATGGACACTATCTGATAATAAGAAGTGTAAAAAAAGAAATTCTTTGGATATACATCCGAACCACTATTGGTCATATTTCTCTTTATCGAGAAATGGAAGAAGCTATACAAGGTTTTTGTCGGGCCTGCTTATATGATACCTATACCTAATCATATGATCGCTAAATTAAAAAATTTTATGACACCGGGGCGGGGGGGTGAATTTGGGTTTCTCCGGTTCAACTAGGACTCAAGTCCCTGACCTCACTTTCTGCGCAATTTAAGATCGAGAAAAGGAAGTTTTCCAATCATTGACTCAAACCCATTGTGGAATCCAACTCATTGGAATGGAATAGGGAGGTACGTATGGCAGAAGGGGCCAATCTGGTATTTCACAATAAAGTGATAGACGGAACTGCCATTAAACGACTTATTAGCAGATTAATAGATCACTTTGGAATGGCATATACATCACATATCTTAGATCAAGTAAAAACTCTAGGTTTTCAGCAAGCAACTGCTATATCCATTTCATTAGGAATTGATGATCTTTTAACAATACCTTCTAAGGAATGGCTAGTACAAGATGCTGAAGAACAAAGTTTGATTTTGGAAAAAAACCATCATTTTGGGAATGTACACGCGGTAGAAAAATTACGCCAATCTATCGAGATATGGTATGCTACAAGTGAATATTTGCGACAAGAAATGAATCTTAATTTTAGAATGACTGACCCGTTTAATCCAGTCCATATAATGTCTTTTTCAGGAGCTAGAGGAAATGCATCTCAAGTACATCAATTAGTAGGTATGAGAGGATTAATGTCGGATCCCCAGGGGCAAATGATTGATTTACCCATTCAAAGCAATTTACGCGAAGGACTGTCTTTAACAGAATATATCATTTCTTGCTACGGAGCCCGAAAAGGGGTTGTAGATACTGCTGTACGAACATCAGATGCTGGATATCTTACGCGCAGACTTGTTGAAGTAGTTCAACACATTGTTGTACGTAGAACAGATTGTGGCACTACCCGAGGGATTTCTGCAAGTCCTCGAAATAGAACACTGCCAGAAAGAATTTTTATCCAAACATTAATTGGTCGTGTATTATCAGACAATATATATATGGGTCCGCGATGCATTGCCATTCAAAATCAAGATATTGGCATTGGGCTTGTCACCCAATTCATAACTTTTCGAACACAACCAATATATATTAGAACTCCCTTTACTTGTAGGAGTACATCTTGGATCTGTCGATTATGTTATGGTCGGAGTCCCACTCATGGCGACCTGGTTGAGTTGGGAGAAGCCGTAGGTATTATTGCGGGGCAATCAATTGGAGAACCAGGAACTCAATTAACATTAAGAACTTTTCATACCGGTGGAGTATTTACGGGGGGTACTGCAGAACATGTACGGGCCCCCTCTAATGGAAAAATCGAATTCAATGAGGATTTGCTTCAGCCTACACGTACGCGTCATGGGCATCCTGCCTTTTTATGTTCTATGGACTTATATGTAATTATTAAGAGTGAGGATATTCTACATAAGGTAACTATTCCACCAAAAAGTTTTCTTTTAGTTCAAAATGGCCAATATGTAAAATCAGAACAAGTGATTGCTGAGATTCGCGCGGGAACATACACTTTCAATTTTAAAGAGAGGGTTCGAAAACATATTTATTCTGACTTAGAGGGGGAAATGCACTGGAGTACCGATGTGTACCATTTGCCCGAATTTAAATATAGTAATGTACATCTTTTACCCAAAACAAGCCACTTGTGGATATTATCGGGGGGTTCATGCAAATTTAATGTAGTTCCTTTTTCGTTCCACAAGGATCAAGATCAAATAAACATTCATTCTATTTCTACCGAAAGAAGATATATTTCTAGCTTCTCAGTAAATGATGATCAAGAAAGACACAAATTTTCGAGTTCGGATTTTTTTGATAAAAAAGAAAATATGGTTTTTTATTATTCAAAATTAAATCGAATCGTAGGAACTGGACATTATCATTTCATATATTCCACTATTCTCCGAGAGAATTCGTATTTATTGGCAAAGAGGCGAAGGAATCGATTTCTTATTCCAGTCCAATCGATTCAAGAACAAGAGAAAGAATTAATCCCACATCCCGGTTCAGGTATCTCGATTGAAATACCCATAAATGGTATTTTCCGTAGAAAGAGTATTCTTGCTTTTTTCGACGATCCTCAATACAGAAGAAACAATTCAGGAATTACTAAATATGGGATGGTAGGGGCGCATTCAATCATCAAAAAAGAGAATGTAATTGAATATGGCGGGGTCAAAAAGTTTAAGCAAAAATACCAAATGAAAGTAGATCGATTGTTTTTCATTCCCGAGGAAGTACATATTTTATTCGAATCCTCTGCTATAATGGTACGGAACAATAGTCTTATTGGAGTAAATACACAAATCACGTTAAATACAAGAAGCCAAATAGGCGGATTGGTCCGAGTGGAGAAAAAAAAAAAAAAGATTGAACTTAAAATCTTTTCCGGAGGTATCCATTTTCCTGGAGAAAAAGATAAGATATCTCGACACAGTGGTATCTTGATACCACCAGGAGCGGGAAAAACAAATTCTAAGAAATCAAAACAATTGAAAAATTGGATCTATGTCCAACGGATCACACCTAGCAAGAAAAAGTATTTTGTTTTGGTTCGACCCGTAAGCACATATGAAATTGCGGACGGCCTAAATTTAGCAACACTCTTCCCCCAGGATCCCTTTAGAGAAAAGGATAATATGCAACTTGGAGTTGTCAACTATATCCTTTATGGAAATGGCAAAGCAACTTGGAGAATCTATGACACAAGTATTCAACTAGTTCGAACTTGTTTAGTCTTGAATTGGGACCAAGACAACAAAAGTTCTTCCCTCGAAGAGGCCCACGCTTCCTTTGTTGAAGTAAGTACAAAAGGGCTGCTTCGAGATTTCTTAAGAATCGACTTAGTGAAATCACATATTTTGTATATCCGAAAAAGGAATGATCCGTCAGGTTGCGGATTGATCTATGATAATGGTTCAGATCGTATCAATAAAAATCCATTTTATTCCACTCATTCCAAAGCAAGGATTCAGCAATCATTTATCCAAAACCACGGAACTATTCGTATGCTGTTGAATAGAAATAAGGAATCCCAATCTTTTATAATTTTGTCATCATCTAATTATTTTTGCATGGGTCTATTCAACGATGTAAAATATGACAATGGGATAAAAGAATTAATTAAAAAAGATCCTCTAATTCCAATTAGGAATTTGTTGGGCCCTTTAGGAACAGCCCTTCAAATTTCGGATTTTTATTCATCATTTTACCCTTTAATAACTCATAATCAGACCTCGGTAGCGAACTATTTGCAGCTTGGCAATTTAAAACAGACTTTTCAAGTACTTCAAAAATATTCTTTTTTGGATGAAAATAGGAGAATTTATAATCTCAGCCCATGTAGTAAGATTGTTTTGAATCCAGTCAATTTGAATTGGTATTTTCTCCATCATAATTATGATGATAATTCTTGTGAGGAAATGTCCACAATAATGAGTCTTGGGCAGTTTATTTGTGAAAATGTATGTATATCCAAAAAGGGACCACACCTAAAATCGGGTCAAGTTTTAATTGTTCGCGTTGATTCTATAGTAATAAGAACGGCCAAGCCTTATTTGGCTACTCCGGGAGCAACTGTTCATGGGCATTATGGAGAAATCCTTTACGAAGGAGATACATTAGTTACATTTATATATGAAAAATCGAGATCTGGTGATATAACGCAGGGTCTTCCAAAAGTAGAACAAGTGTTAGAAGTGCGTTCGATTGATTCAATATCGATGAACCTAGAAAAGAGAGTTGAGGGTTGGAACGAACGTATAACAAAAATTCTTGGAATTCCTTGGGGATTCTTGATTGGTACTGAACTAACTATAGTGCAAAGTCGTATCTCTTTGGTTAATAAGATACAAAAGGTTTATCGATCCCAGGGGGTACAGATCCATAATAGGCATATAGAAATTGTTGTGCGTCAAATAACATCAAAAGTCTTGGTTTTAGAAGATGGAATGTCTAATATTTTTTTACCGGGGGAACTCATTGGATTAGTACGCGCGGAACGAACCGGACGCGTTTTAGAAGAAGCGATTGGCTATCGAGCCATCTTATTGGGAATAACAAGAGCATCCCTGAATACTCAAAGTTTTATATCCGAAGCAAGTTTCCAAGAAACTGCTCGAGTTTTAGCAAAAGCTGCTCTTCGGGGCCGTATTGATTGGATGAAAGGACTGAAAGAGAATGTTGTTCTAGGGAATATGATACCCGCCGGAACCGGATTCAAAGGATTAGTACCCTCTTCAAGGCAGCATAACAACATTTTTTTCGAAAAAAAAAAAGAATTTCTTCGTGGGGAAATGGAAACGAGAGATATTTTCTTCCACCATAGAAAATTATTTGATTCTTGCATTTTAAAGAATTTATATGGTACATCAAATCGATCTTTTATAGGATTTAATTCTTTTTTTTTTTAACTTAGCATAAGAAAGAGAAAGCAGATTCGTCCTTTTAACTATTTGTTTGATGTTTGATTTGTTAACTTAATAAAAATAAATAAAATAATTAATAAATTAATGGAATAAATAAAATTATGAATAGAAAGTAATGGCTTGGCTCGTCTATAAACGACCAATCTCCGGTAGAAGAGAAGGTTCCATCGGAACAATTATTTATTTCAAGGTGCCTCGTTTCTCTTTTATTATTCATAAAAAAAAAAAGAGAGAGAGAGGAAGTGTGAGGAGAAATGGCAAGAAGATATTGGAACATAAATTTGGAAGAGATGCTGGAAGCAGGAGTTCATTTTGGTCATGGTACTAGGAAATGGAATCCTCGAATGACGCCCTATATCTATGCAAAACAGAAAGGTATTCATATTACAAATCTCACTAGAACTGCTCGTTTTTTATCAGAAGCTTGTGATTTAGTTTTTGATGCAGCAAGTAAGGGAAAACAGTTTTTAATTGTTGGTACCAAAAATAAAGCAGCTGATTCCGTAGCACGGGCTGCAATAAGGGCTCGGTGTCATTATGTTAATAAAAAATGGCTTGGCGGTATGTTAACAAATTGGTCCACTACAGAAACGCGGCTTCATAAGCTCAGGGACTTGAGAATGGAACAAAAGACGGGGAGACTAAACCGTCTTCCGAAAAGAGATGCAGCTATGTTGAAGAGACAATTATCTCGTTTGCAAACATATCTGGGCGGGATTCAATATATGACAGAATTGCCTGATATTGTAATTATAGTTGAGCAGCAAGAAGAATATACGGCTCTTCGGGAGTGTATCACTTTGGGAATTCCAACAGTTTGTTTAATTGATACAAATTGTGATCCCGATCTCGCAGATATTTCGATTCCAGCAAATGATGACGCTCTAGCTTCAATTCGATTAATTCTTAACAAATTAGTATTCGCAATTTGCGAGGGTCGTTCTAGCTATATACGAAATCCATGATTAATAATTAATAATAAGATCAAAAAATTATTGTATTTTTGTTTTGAACTCCATAGATATAGATTTATGAAGTCGGTTATGATTCCCGCCGAATCGCACAAAAGAGATAAAAAACAGACTGTGTGAATATTGTGTGATTAGTTTAGTTGGTATCTAAAATAGACAAGTTGAGTGGTCAAGTTTTAAAGGAAAGGGTTGAATCAAAATAATTCTTTATTATTTTAAGTAAAGTTATATTTCTGTCAGAGGACAATATGAATGTTATATCATGTTCCATCAACACACTAATGGGGTTATATGATATCTCTAGTGTGGAAGTCGGCCAGCATTTCTATTGGCAAATAGGGGGTTTCCAAGTCCATGCCCAAGTACTTATTACTTCTTGGGTTGTAATTGCTATCTTATTAGGTTCCGCCGTTCTCGCTGTTCGGAATCCACAAACTATTCCAACTGACGGTCAAAATTTCTTCGAATATGTTCTTGAATTCATTCGAGACGTGACCAAAACTCAGATTGGAGAAGAGTATGGTCCATGGGTTCCTTTTATTGGAACTATGTTTCTATTTATTTTTGTTTGTAATTGGTCGGGTGCTCTTTTACCTTGGAAAATCATAGAATTACCTCATGGAGAGTTAGCCGCACCCACGAATGATATAAATACTACTGTTGCTTTAGCTTTACTCACGTCAGTAGCATATTTCTATGCGGGTATTTCAAAAAAAGGATTAAGGTATTTTAGTAAATACATTCAACCAACTCCAATTCTTTTACCCATTAACATTTTAGAAGATTTCACAAAACCCTTATCACTTAGTTTTCGACTTTTCGGGAATATATTAGCCGATGAATTAGTCGTTCTTGTTCTTGTTTCTTTAGTACCTTTAGTAGTTCCTATACCCGTGATGTTCCTTGGATTATTTACAAGTGGGATTCAAGCTCTTATTTTTGCAACTTTAGCTGCGGCTTATATAGGCGAATCCATGGAGGGTCATCATTGACGAGTTTTTGAAATTGTTGAGTCTTTTTTTTTGTAACTTAGTCCGTCCAATCAAGCAATGGGTGTGTAACTCAACAAGATAATTTGCTTATGCTTAGGCAACATAAATATACAAATAAAGGATCTAGAGTAATAGCCAAAAAGATTCAGCTATTACTAAATGAATTTTAAAGTCTAATAAAAAAAAGGAAAGAGATCGAAAAGCTCTTTTTCCTAAAATCCGGATTTGGTCCATTTTTATTTATTTATATCATATCTCCCTTCAATGAAAATTCTCTCTTTACATTACATTAATTGTTTTGTTTATTCAATTTAAATATTTTGAGTCCTATATTGAATAGGAATTTTTGTAGTATCAATAGTTTAAAAAGGATGTTCTATAGAATGATTCCCATTTCAGTGGATTTCATTCAATGAAATGATTGACCAAAATCCAATTTTTATAAATAATAAATTGCATGAACTTAGCTCAATTAAATACTCTTTGTTATTTTTGATTTCTATGCAATGATTCGGTCTAATGAATTCATTAATTTAAATTAGATCCATGTGACATAATGATAAAAAAAGGAAGAGACGAATTTACAACAAACGAGATTCAAAAAAATGTTCTTTTTTAGCAAAGGGTTAGAATTTGGTATATGTAAGTTAATGGCTATACACTAACTCTTTACTTGCGCATCCTTTAAAATTTAAGAATCCGCTTGAATCTAAGATAGGAAGTAGGTTTCCATTATGGAAGAAAGACGCGTATATGTGATATTAGATATTAACAGGTTATATATGAACTGAAGATATATCTAATCTATTGCATTGGACTGTTTGTGAATTTAAATAGGGATTCCAATAGGAGTTCTTCTGTTTCGTCTTTGATTCGAAATTGAATCAATAAATAGATGAAATAAAATAAAGACAAATAATGGAAAATTCCAATAATGGTTTGGAAGATAGAAGTGGACGCATAAAGGGTGTATGTATGCATTCACAAAAATCCTTTGGATAGGAACTAAAAAAGAGATATGGAAATAGTTCTTTCTGAGAGTTCAATAATTAATATTATTACTTCAATTCTCAACTCGAAGTTTTTAGTTACTTCAGCTGGTTGAATCTTAGCGACGGAATAATTAAGTCAAAACTTATTGAATGATTGTATCATTAACTATTTCTTTTTCTTTATTTTGGTGCGAGGAATTTATCATGAATCCATTGATTTCTGCTGCTTCCGTTATTGCTGCTGGGTTAGCTGTCGGACTTGCTTCTATTGGGCCTGGGGTTGGTCAAGGCACTGCTGCGGGACAAGCTGTAGAAGGTATTGCAAGACAGCCCGAGGCGGAGGGAAAAATACGAGGTACTTTATTGCTTAGTTTGGCTTTTATGGAAGCCTTAACAATTTATGGTCTGGTTGTAGCATTAGCCCTTTTATTTGCCAATCCCTTTGTTTAGTGCTATAAATAGGATAATTCTGTATTTTTTTTTATGGATTAAAATTTACCCCTTGTTTTTCAAAGTATATCAAGATTTCACTCCTACAATTACTTATTTGTTGGACAATAATCTATGGGAAGGATTCATTTGAGGATGAGGAATTACCGTACCAACTCGCCTTCTTCCTTCCCCCTTTTCTTAGTTCAAAGGAAAGCCTTTTTTTATTTAAGTAAGGAGTATTTCAACAAATGAGGTTTTTCGCTATTGACATGAGACTGGGTCCCTAATTCTACCTAATTCTAATAATTATCATTATTTTTGGTCATTTTTTTTTTTTCAATGAAAAAAAAAATACATTTATATCGAAATAAAATCGATTTTGGATTCTTTATAGGATAGGTAAATTTAAATTATTAAAATAAATACTCAAATAAATCAAAAATCAATATAAAAATATACAGGAAAAATAGAAAAAGAATTGAAAGTTCTATAATACAAAAAAAGACAGAGTTCTTTTTTTTTTTAGTCCACCTAAAAGAAAATAGGAGATCATATGAAAAATGTAACCGATTCTTTCGTTTCCTTGGGTCACTGGCCATCCGCCGGGAGTTTCGGGTTGAATACCGATCTTTTTGCAACAAATCCAATAAATCTAAGCGTAGTGCTTGGTGTATTGATCTTTTTTGGAAAGGGAGTGTGTGCGAGTTGTTTATTTCAAGAATAGGCTGGATCCACCCAGCTGCACTTTTTTTGTTAGAATTAGGAAAGAAAAGAGTGCATGATCCCGCGAATTACTTATGAATCAATTCAAAAATCATATTTTAGAACCATAGCATTTCAGGATTCATTCATTGGTATATCGACTCTGATTCTCTATTAACCAATAATCTGGGACCATTAATATGGTTAAAGCCAAACTGTTTGAAGTTCAGATGCAGCATGGTACTCTTTCTACTACTATGTTTAGTTTATAAATACATAGTTTATAAAGAATTTTTTTTAGACAATATAGAAATCAAAACGAATAGTTTGAATCTTTTTCAATATAAAACACTCATATCGATAAAATGATTTGATCCTTTTTTACAATGCCGAATTGATGACCTATGTATAAAGTCAGAAGAATTCTTTGGATTTGAAAGAAAAAAAAAAAAAAGAAACAACTTTGCTGACAATTACAATATTAAACATTCGAAATTTTCTATTAATTCTAAACTATATATTATACAAACAAATATATATTTGTTTTGATATATTTTTGTCAGAAGAATCCTCCGAATATTTGAGTCTTGGATTATAATTATTGATCAATTTCAATATTGTGAAATATGAGCAGAGACCCGTATTTTGAAATAGGAATAGATAAAAGAAGGAGAGGATAGGCTCATTACGTGAAAAAGATATAAAGTATATGTATATATATATATGTATGGGAATGAATTCTCTCTCAATTAAGTAATTGAGCATGAGAGCCAAATGAATCGAAAGATTCATGTTTGGTTCGGGAAGGGATCATGGAATTTTTGAAATGAAAATGATAATCTACTTTCATTAAGGGATTTATTAGATAATCGAAAACAGAAGATCTTGAATACTA